TGTTCGCTCAAGAAAGATTCCAGAAGATATTGATCGTAAATAAGAAGACTGTTTACGAAGAAAAAGGAATATATATTCGCATTCATATACATAAAAATTATGTAGGAACCAAAAGAATCTTTTCTTTATTTTTGAAAAGACGTAAATGGATTTTTTTGAAGTAATGAGACTATTCAAATTATGATATTCGTGGAAAATAAATCGCAATAAATGCAAAGAAGGAACATCTTTGATCCAGCATTGAAGGATTTGAACCAAGATTTCCAGATGGATGGGATAGGGTATTAGTAGATCCGACACATAATTTAAATGTGATAATTTATCCTCTAAAAAGGGAAATATTGAATGAATAGATCGTAAATTCTGAGATTTTGGTATTCTTTTTTCTTCAAGGGAGGATTCTAATCGCGACGAGAATGAAATTTCCAGAATGACTCCAAAACCTTCTGATACCATTTGAGAATAAAAATGATAAGAAAAAGAATTCTTGTGCAGCGAAAATCCATTTTGGTTAGAATCATTCACCGAAGAAATCAAATATTTCTGTTGATACATTCGAGTAATTAAACGTTTCACAAGTACCAAACTAGATTTATTGTCATAACCGATAATTTCCACAGGTTCATAAAAAATCAAACTATTGAAGCTATGATAATGAGCAAGTGAGTAAATATACTCCTGAAGGAGTAGCGGATATAGGAAGTTTTGTTGCCAAAATCTCTCTTTTTTCAATCTCAATATCCTTGTAATTATGCTATTTAAATACATTTCTACTTTAACCAAAAAAGAGAGGCATTTCTTGTGTTATGAAATGATACATAGTGCAATATGGTCAGAACGGCGTATGTGTGTATGTTGTATATAGTCTCTTTTTCTCTTATAGTAAAATACTATTTATAAGAAAATAGTAGAACTTCTAACTAGAAGAAATTAGAATAATAAAGAATAATAGAATAAGAATATTATTCTTCTAATTATTCTAAAAGATAATTCTAATAATATAGTCTAGTATTCTTATATACTATGCACTGTCTATACTTTTACTTTAATCTTTTTTTCTATTTTAAAGAATCTAAAATAAGATAGACTTTTTTATAGACTTTTTCTACTTTTGAAACTTTTATACTGTACTGTGATTAAAAATCATAAGAATAATCTAATAAGTAAAAAATTATAGAATTATAGAAAAGTAAGAACAAATAAAGAATATATACCCCGGAGACAAAGAGCCCAATCTACAGATCTTTTTCTTTTCCCTTTCTATCTAATTTGATTTTATTTTACTTGTTAATATAACTAGTAATATAGGAATAATAATAAAAGAAAGAAAATAACAATAAGAAAAAAGGGTAAAAATCTTTTATTTTTGCAACCCAATCACTCTTTTGACTTTGGAAATAAGAATTTTTTATCACTATACTCTTTCTTCTACACATCCGTCTCCAATCCACAATAAAGAATAATTAGGATTAAGAAAAAAAAGAATCAATGGTCTGAGACCCTTTTCCCACATCAGGCACTAATCTATTTTTAACGTATAATTAGTAATTTGATCGGGTAATCATTCAAATTAAGAAGGGAAGCTCGTTGCTTTTTTGTCTTACTCGAATTGGAGCCATAAGGCTCTATCCATTTATTCACTAGACCCAAAAGACTTTACTGAACTTTAAAAATGTTCTAAAAAGAAAAATTCTTGTTCTATTTATATTATGAGTACTAAAATTTTTCTTTTTTTTTTTCTATTATTCTATTTCTATTAATATTCTTTTTTTTTTAGATTTTTATATTCTTTTTACGACATGCTCTTTTTTCCATTCATTACCTTTCAGGATCAGTCGCGGTCTTATAAACTATACCAATAGTCTAGACGAATTTCTTCATCCAAATGTGTAAAAGATCATAGTCGCAATTAAAAGCCGAGTACTCTACCATTGAGTTAGCAACCCGGATCAATATGAAGTGTAGATATGATCGAAAGAAAAAAAAAATTCAGCAAACTCATCCATTTTACTAAAATGAAGGAAAGAGCCAATAGGGAATGGAAATAGAAAGATCTATTTATATACGATCAAATTATATTTGTTTGATACGCCATTGTCAATATGAATGGACTTTTTAGAAAACAAAATTCAAGAAATTCTATGGAATTTTGTGTTGGATTAGCACAACATAAAGAATAAAACTTTGAGTGGAAAAAAAGAAGGAATAAGAAAAAGGTATAGATAGAAAAAGAGCGGCTTTCTTTAATCAAAAAAATAAAGATACAATACAAATACAAGAAGAAAGATTACCCCCCTTGTTGGGGGGTTCCACAAAAATAAGAAAAAGAAGAATAAAATAAGTATGAATAAAATAAGAAAAAAAGAAACTTTGAATAAAGAATTAAACAAAGATAGGTACTCTTTATCCTATACTTTTTTCTTCATGATTCTTGTTTTTCTTTTCTTTTTTTATCAAAAGAAATTCGAAATTCTTTAAAGAATTCTGTCTTGCTTAAAATATCATAAACAGTTTCTGTGGGTTGAGCACCTTTTTCAAGGAAATATAAGATAGCAGGAACATTTGAATAAGTTTGATTCTTTATCGGATCATAAAAACCCACTTTTTGAAGATCTCTTCCTTCTCTTCGGGATCGAACATCAATTGCAACGATTCGATAGATGGCTCATTGGGATAGATGTAGATAAAAGATGCCCCCCTAGAAACGTATAGGAAGTTTTCTCCTCATACGGCTCAAGAAAAAATGATTCTAATTTCTAGAATTTCTATTTCTATCTATATAGATATCTATTTCTATCTATATAGATAGAAATAGAAAGAGAAATGGATCTATAAAGAATTAGACTGAAATTTGAGACTTTTTTTTCCTTCTTTACAGAAAAAGAAATTTCATTTATACTCCTAACTCAAGTTGGGTATTTTGAAAAGAGTTCAAAAGGAAATCCTTAAAATTTCTTGAGCTGTCTCTAACCTCTTTTTTTGTCTATTTTCAGATCTATTTTTTTTTACTCATTCTGATCCAATTGTTGAGACAAGTTAAAAAAGTGTTTCCTTGTTCCGGAATTTGTTGTCTTTGCTTTGCGCTTTTTTAAATCATTAGGTTTAGACATTACTTCGGTGATCTTTACTCCTTTTCAAAAAGGCAGCAACATACCTTTTGTTTTTTGTTCTTTCTATGGAAAAGGGAAAAATCATTTTATTCCTTTGTAATACACTTTTGATCGAAACAGTTTGAAAATTTCGACAAATTTGGTTTTTTTTTCATTTCAAACTTGTTCAATTTTGAACCTCTCCATTTATCTATAATTTAGATATTTATGATATATTTACAAAGTTGATCTAACTTATTGATTGTCACTAACCCTAGATTATTACCCCGATAAAAAAATCAATTATTTTTGCTCGAGCTCCATCATATGCTATACCTTATATATACCATTAGTATCTTTATTTAGCAACCCAAGACAAATTCAATCAGGTTCCTAGCAGAACAAATAATGTCGAGACAAGAGCATCTTCATTCATATAGAAGATGGTGGATGTCAGAATCCGCAGCCAATCATGTCCTTCAAGTCGCACGTTGCTTTCTACCACATCGTTTCAAACGAAGTTTTACCATAACATCCCTCTAATTTTATTTGAATTTGGAACCATATGCAATTGATTCAATATGGAATCATGAATAGTCATTGGCTGAACCGATACATAAGAATCCGCATTTATAGACTTATAGATTAAGTCTATTTTACATCTTCAACAAATCTTTCAGGATTGTCCATCAGAAATTCCTTTTCTTAAAATAAAAAAGATTAGAAACCTAAAAAAATCCTTTGGCTTTACTTTCATTCAGATGAAAAAGAAATCCCCATGAATGGATAAAAGTTTTTATTTAACTAAATATTTCATTTAAAATTCAATTATAGTCAATTAGAGAATAATAAGATAATCTGAAATAATAAGATATTCTTAATAAGAAAAATATACAAATAGACAATATATATTCTTATGTAATAATTATGTATTTATGTATGAATATATTATAATATAAATATATCCTAATATATTCATATTTTCTCATTTTTTCTTTATATTTATAAATTTTATGATTTGAATATTAGGATTTACTTTTTTTTTCTACCATCTCCAATTGAATCTGATTTTCATTTAATTTAAAACAGAGAGATAGTTTGAGAATAAAGTTTCTTTGTTTTCATTATTAGAAAGTATAAAAAGTCTCGTGTAAGGTAAGATCAAAGATAAAATCAGAATCCTCGGATTCTGATCTTTTCGCATCCATCTCCATCATAAAAAAAAAAACAAAGAATTGTTGAATTCAATTTTCAATTTCAATCGAGAAGAATTTTTCGTTTCTGATGCGAACGATCTGGGACGGAAGGATTCGAACCTCCGAGTAACGGGACCAAAACCCGTTGCCTTACCGCTTGGCCACGCCCCATTTATTTTTGGTCTAAGAAAAACTAAAATAAATATTTGTTATTCGTCAATAACCAACCTAAAGAAATATAGGACATGTTGCCGCTAGGATTCAACATAATAGATATAGAATCAAAAAGATTAATTGATCATTACTTATAATTCAATTAAGATATTCTATGAAAATAGAATTCCTTGTATTCTTATTTGATTGGATAATGTAAGGAAGGATTCTTGATTGGAGAGAAGTCAAAGAAAAATAAGAATTTCTTTCTTTTATCTGCCTTTTTTATTTTCAAATTTCCCTCAGAAAAACAACTCAATCCAATCTGATAATTTATTATTCAATTTAAATTGAATCTTTAACTTTAAGAACAAGAAAAGAATATTTGTTATGCTTAATATCTTTTGTTTAATTTGTATCTGTCTTAATTCTACCCTTTATTCGAGTAGTTTTTTCTTCGCCAAATTGCCCGAGGCTTATGCCTTTTTCAATCCAATCATAGACGTTATGCCAATTATCCCTTTACTCTTTTTTCTCTTAGCCTTTGTTTGGCAAGCTGCTGTAAGTTTCCGATAAAAATTGAATCTCTAATCTCTATTCAATTCATAATTTTTTTGATAAAAAAAAAGATGAGATTTTATTCTGAAAATCAATAAGATCATAAATAAGATTCATATAAGTCTGGACATTAGGAACCCTCGATTCTAAAAGTCTGGTATTTTCTATTTTATATTGAATAAGGGAAGGGTCGATGATCTTTATCTTTTCTTTAAAAAGCTAACCAGCTTATTTCTTTTGTTCTAACCTTTCCTTTATAAGATCCCATACCCCATAAAATTACTTAATTATAGATATCAATATGGCAATAAATTTTTGGTAACGAAAAAATACGAATCTTATTACATTAGAAAAAAAAAAATTCATAAAAATAAATGAAAAAAAAAACTTCTTTTTTTTTCATCTTTAGAGCGATAGTATGTGTCGTAAAATAGGTGATCTATTTCCTTAAAAAAAAATGATCTTATCTTATCTTGGAGATTTGTAATGCTTACTCTTAAACTATTCGTTTACACAGTAGTAATATTCTTTGTTTCTCTATTCATCTTCGGATTCTTATCTAACGATCCGGGGCGTAATCCTGGGCGTGAAGAATAAAAAGAATAAAAAAAGAGATGAGATTCATTTTTACTTTTTCCTTTCTTTTTTCATAGGTAAATGTATTAAAGAAAAGAAATGGAATAGATGTTAGATAAAGATAAAAGATTCATAAATAAAGAATAATCGAAAATTCTTCCAATTATAAAATCTCAAGTGATCGGGGGGGATCGGAGAGAGAGGGATTCGAACCCTCGATACGAATAATTCGTACAACGGATTAGCAATCCGACGCTTTAGTCCACTCAGCCATCTCTCCCCATTCCAAATTGGAAATTTATCATGTAATTTAACACATAAAGTCAAGATTGATAACAATTTTGATTTTACTTCAATCATTCAAAAAAGATTTCTCGAATAGAAAGAATACCTTACTTATTTTATTTTGTACAAAACAAAAACTTCATTTCCCCGGCCTGGTTAAGTATAAGTACTGGCCGGGCCAGTACTTCTTTTGTTCCGACAAATAAAAATTTTTATTGAAACGAGAAGAATAATTTTCATTGCCATTCCTAATTATTAGAAATTAGATAAGATTCTAATAGATAGATTATCTTAGAAATTATTGAAACAATTATCTATTATTTATATCTAACTATATCTAAATTAATAATTAATAGAATTAATATATTCTATTTTCATTTTATATTTTAGATTATATATATTTATTATATATTTATATTTATTAATTTATTTATTAATTTAATCTTAGAGATTTTATTTCTATTCTCAGTATATTTAGTATATTCTAGTAAATTAGAGTCTAAATTAGAATATTTAATCTTTATAGTAAAAAATAGTAAAAGTGTTCTAGTACTCTTACTAGTACTAGTAAGAGTATTTATAGTATATACTATATACTAATATAGTACTAAAGTATATACTAATATAGTATTAAGATTTTTCGTCTTTATTTTTTTTCTTTCTTAATACTTCTTTCTTATTAATATTAAGACTTATATAAGATGAATATAATACTGAACTTCAATTTTCATTTAGAATGAAATTTGTTTTCCATTAATGAATTTCCTAATTTTAGAAATTTTCTATTTAAGAATAAAAAAAGATATCTGATAAGAGAAAGAATATCAAAAAAAAAAAACACACACACATATTTCTAAAATGATACTATAAATAATTTACTTGTTCAAAGCAAAAAACAAGCTTGAAAGTTTGAGGCCCAATTTACCCAAATTCAGAAAATCTAATGGTTCAAATGAAGAGAGGTTTCAAAAAATAAAATACTTATAACTTTAGTACACTATTGAAATTTGACTAACCTTTTTGCTATTTACCTATTCTTTTTTTTTCAAGTTTTCCCACGGTGGAACAAAATACGTGTTAATGCTGAAATTTTCATGATTCTGATGCTATCTTGACTACATCTAATTACTTTGTTGGACAAAAGGCCCATTTATATCCAATAATAAATATGTAGCGGGTATAGTTTAGTGGTAAAAGTGTGATTCGTTCTATTAACAACTTCAATAGTTAAGGGGTCTTTCCTTTTTTTTTTCATATTTCATATTCCGATCAAAAACTTTATTTCTTAAAAAGATTTAAAACTTTATCCCTCAATAGCGCATTTGAGGAAAAAATATACATTATCACGATTTCTATCCAAAAGACAATCATAAATTTCATAAAAAAATTGTATTATGGAATCGAGAAGCATAATTTTTTTGATTGGTTCAATTCTTCCAATTAAATGAGTATGAATAAAAGATCTATGGATAATAGTACAAAACTTTCAATCGTAACTAAATCTTCAATTTTTTCGCTTAAAAAGGGGAGATTGAAGCCAAAATAGCTATAAAATGATGGTTTTGGTTTACTAGAACCTTCGGCTTCTTATTTGAGCTCGGTAGAAACAAAATTATTTTCCTTAGGATCCCACGAGTAGAAAA